TATTAGTTAACAATCCTAATGATTGTATACATGGGATTAATTCCTGATAGGAAATCCAATAGTAAATAGTAAAATGATTATTTTATGTATGGAATGACTATTCATTTATTGTATTTTCATCAAATAGGGGGCAGGAAGACTCTATGGAGAAATGGTGGTTCAATTCGATGTTGTGTAATGACAAGTTAGAACATAGGTGCGGGCTAAATAAATCATACGAGGACACTTTTTTAGTTAGGGATAGGAAGGGGGACAGTTATTCTGTATATTTTGATATTGAAAACCGTATTTTTGAGATTGACAATGAGAGTTCTTTTCTGAGTGAAGTAGAAAGTTTTTTTTATAGTTATTTGAAGAGTGGGTTTAAGAGTAAGAAAAACTACTATTATCATTACATGTATGATATTCATCAATCCAGTTGGAATAATCATATTAATGGGTGCATTGATAGTCATCTTCGTTTTAAAATCAGGATTAATAGTTACATTTCGGGTGGTAACAACCATTACAATGACAATTATATTTATAATTTCATCTGTACTGATAGTGTAAGTGGAAGTGAAAGGAGGAGTTCTGGTATAGGAACTATTAGTAATGGTAGTGATTTCAATATAAGAGGAAGATCTAATGATTTTGATATAAATAAAAAATACAGACATTTATGGATTCAATGCGAAAATTGTTATGGATTAAATTATAAAAAATTTTTTAGGTCAAAAATGCATATTTGTGAACAGTGTGGATATCATTTGAAAATGAGTAGTTCAGAAAGAATCGAACTTTCGATTGATCCGGGCACTTGGGATCCTATGGATGAAGATATGGTCTCTATGGACCCCATAGAATTTCATTCTGAGGAGGAACCTTATAGAGATCGTATCGATTCTTATCAAAGAAAGACAGGGTTAACTGAAGCTGTTCAAACAGGCATAGGTCAACTAAATGGTATTCCCGTAGCAATTGGGGTTATGGATTTTCAGTTCATGGGAGGTAGTATGGGATCCGTAGTAGGCGAGAAAATCACCCGTTTGATCGAGTATGCTAGTAATCGATCTCTACCTGTTATTATTGTGTGTGCTTCTGGAGGAGCACGCATGCAAGAAGGAAGTTTGAGCTTAATGCAAATGGCTAAAATATCTTCTGCTTCATATGATTATCAATCAAATAAAAAGTTATTCTATGTATCAATCCTTACATCTCCTACAACTGGTGGGGTAACAGCTAGTTTTGGTATGTTGGGAGATGTCATTATTGCTGAACCTAATGCATACATTGCATTTGCGGGTAAAAGAGTAATTGAACAAACATTGAATAAGGCAGTACCCGATGGTTCACAAGCGGCTGAGTATTTATTCCAGAAGGGCTTATTCGATCCAATCGTACCACGTAATCCTTTAAAGGGTGTTCTGAGTGAGTTATTTCAGCTACATGGTTTCTTCCCCTTGAATCAAAATTCAAAAGATTAAAGTATAGCACTAGATCCAGTTATTTGTAGTGAACAAGTATTTAGTTTATCATAATCAAAAAAACTAAGAAGAATGGTCTTTTCTTTGGTAACATGACTTCCATTTGTAGTAAGAGTCAGAAGTTTCGGTAATTACTTTATAAAAGAGTGCATTTTTCCTTCCTAGGTATCGGGAAAAGGAAAAAGAATTCTCTGGCCTTCATATTAAATATAAACAATAAAGATAATATCGAAATATAGAAAAAATAGAGAATAGAATATATTTCTATATTTACTGAGAACCCCCATTTTTTACTACGAATCCCTCTTTTGTTTGTTGAATCGGATTAGTTATGGTTAGAATCGCGAACCCATAATAACCCCGTTAATAATAAACTCCTTATTAGAAGGTAGAAGGATAGAAAGAAGATAAGGATAGGAGAAGAAGAATAATCCCATTTTGTAAAGCGAATTCTCATACATATTCGCGTAGAAAGATGAATAATACACTTAATTTAGTTCTACATTACATTCCTTGCACTTGTTAACTACTTAATATTCTTTATATATTATTTATAGTTTATATAATTTATATATTATTTATAATAGATATACTTATCATAAGATATCTTTATAAGAGGTACAATTATTAAATCGAGGTACCCATTCTATGACAGATCTCAACTTACCCTCTATTTTTGTGCCTTTAGTGGGCCTAGTATTTCCGGCAATTGCAATGGCTTCTTTATTTTTTCATGTCCAAAAAAATAAGATTGTCTAGATCCGATGGGATCAAATCCCATCAATTTATTTCAACACCGATTGGATCATAATACAAATATTTAGTTAGTGTAATAGGGTACATGGCTCCTTATTTTATTCCCTATAAACAAAAATGCATATCGTGATATCCGCATAAATGCATGTATATGCGGGTATAGCAGATCATCAAAATAGAAACTCAATGTATCTAACCAATTAGTCCTAATGGTTCACATCAGAATAGTGCTAGTTGATGGGAGTTACTTCGGGATCAAGAAAAATAAAGTCAAATTCTTTTGTTTTGGGTTATTATCTCAATTCCAATCGAATACAACTGGATCTAGTATAGTATGAATTGGCGATCAGAACATATATGGATAGAACTTATAACGGGGTCTCAAAAAACAAGTAATTTTTTCTGGGCCTCTATCCTTTTTTTAGGTTCACTAGGATTTTTAGTGGTTGGAACCTCCAGTTATCTTGGTAGGAATCTGATATCCGTATTTCCCTCTCAACAAATCCTTTTTTTTCCACAGGGAATCGTGATGTCTTTCTATGGGATCGCAGGACTATTCATTAGCTCCTATTTGTGGTGCACAATTTCATTGAATATAGGTAGTGGTTATGACCGATTCGATAGAAAAGAAGGAATAGTGTGTATTTTTCGTTGGGGATTCCCTGGAAGAAATCGTCGCATCTTCCTTCGCTTCCTTATGAGAGATATCCAATCAATCAGAATGGAGGTTAAAGGCGGTCTTTCTACTCGTCGTGTCCTTTATATGGAAATCCGAGGCCAAGGAACCATTCCCTTAACGCGTACTGATGAGAATTTGACTCCACGAGAAATTGAACAAAAAGCTGCCGAATTGGCCTATTTCTTGCGCGTACCAATTGAAATATTTTGAAATGAACTGAAGTGAAGAATAACTGTTTTCTATTTTTCGGCATGAGGGAAAGAATAAGCTAATCCCCTTTTTTTATATAACTAAAGTTTCTTCAAAATACTCATTCGAGCAAAACGCGTTAGATTCTATTTCCCATTTGGGACCCAAAGAATAAAAAAAAGCAGGAAGACGTATATTATATGAATATAATAAGAAGAATTTTTTTTGTATACCAAAACAAAGCTATTTTGTATACGTATGAAGCCCGCTTAATTCTTTTCTATTTTATACTAGTAAAATACTAGTAAAATAAAAAAAATCGAATCTAATAAGATAAGTTAAGTGTGGGTTCATCAAATATATCCGAAAATTATTTCGTAATATAGAATTCATCTTTTTATTTTAGGTCCAAGATTTGAAATTGATACGTTATTCCTGGTTTGTGATTAGACGATGAAACATTTCGAAATAAAAATAATTAAGGAGTTTTTTCTTCTCGAAATCCTAATAATATTCGTTTCATTACTTCAAATAGTTTTTCGTATATTCATCGAAATCGAAAGGAACAAATCAAGGCGAAATTGTTTCGAATTTGGTCAATTGAAATATCCGGGAAAAACTTTTTTTTTCTTATTTTTTTTTTCATCCGAATCCAAAAAAGGCTTTATTCCATTTTTATATTCCTTCTAGATTCAAGGACTCCATTTTTACACAAAAATAAATAAATGGGAATAGATCCATAGGTTCGATACCGTGTTCTTGTTATAGAACACGTGCTTCAGAGAGATATCAGATAGAGTTAACGAATGAAGCAGGTTCATTAACAATTCACAGATAAAAAATGAAAAAAAAGAAAGCATCGACTTTCCTACCATATCTTACATCCATAGTATTTTTGCCCGGGTGGGTCTCTTTCTCATTTAAGAAAAGTCTGGAACCTTGGGTTACTCACTGGTGGAATACCAGCCAATCCGAAACTTTTTTGAATGATATTCAAGAGAAAAATGTTCTAGAAAGATTCATAGAATTAGAAGAACTCTTCCTGTTGGACGAAATGATAAAGGAGTACCCGGGGACAACACATACACAAAAACTTCGTATAGGAATACACAAGGAAACGATACAATTGGTTAAAACACACAATGAATATCATCTACATATCATTTTGGGTTTCTCGACAAATATAATCTGTTTCGCTATTCTAAGTGGTTATTTTCTTATGGGTAATGAAGAACTTGTCATTCTTAATTCTTGGGTTCAGGAATTTCTCTATAATTTAAGTGACACAATAAAAGCTTTTTCTATTCTTTTAGTCACTGATTTATGGATCGGATTTCACTCGACTCATGGTTGGGAACTAATAATGGGTTTGGTTTACAACGATTTTGGATTGGCTCATAACAATCAAATTATATCTGGTCTTGTTTCCACTTTTCCAGTTATTCTCGATACAATTGTGAAATATTGGATCTTCCATTATTTAAATCGTCTATCTCCTTCACTTGTAGTCATTTATCATTCAATGAATGAATGAAGCACTCATTTGATCTCCTGATATCAATCAAATACGAATCCTTTTCGTGTATTGTATAAAGACAGCATTTTCAATCTTACTTATTCTTTATACTTCTACCAGTTCAAGGTATTCGTCCTATATTCCAGTACAATTATTCCAGTACAGTGGCAGATTTGTGGATAGGGAACTGTACTAGCTATCTATCTAATTTATTGTAGAAATTCCGGGATCAATGATTGGACCATGCAAAATAGAAATACTTTTTCTTGGGTAAAGGAAGAGATGACTCAATTTATTTCTGTATCGATCATGATACATGTAATAACTTGGACATCTATTTCAAATGCATATCCCATTTTTGCACAACAGGGTTATGAAAATCCACGAGAAGCAA